GTAGACCAGGTCGGCTGATCCGTTTTAAATTTAGAATAGTTTTATATGGTCCTTTCCTATTCCTTCTATGTTGTAGGGTTAAAACCAAATAATCTTTGTTGTTTTCCCAATGTTTTCTCACGTTTTCTATAAAACCTTCTCGTAAAAGTATTTTAACAAAGTTTTTGGTGATGTTAGTAGATGCTATTCGAACCGTTCCTTTTCTATGCATGTCAGCATTTCGTATAGAGGTTATTATGTCAGCAATAGTGTCCCTACCCATAATGAACTAAAATTATTGGTGCCTCAAAATTTGGATATAATAAACATGATTTTTTTGTTATGAATTAGTAAAGGTATATACGTGAGACACAATCTATTAATGAACCTATTTCATTCAAATACTCTACTATAACTCTATATCATGGTCTTAGCTTATAATACTTCAGGGGCTAATGAAACTATTTTTGTAAAATTTAACTGTCTCAATTCCCGGGCGATCGCCCCAAAAACTCGAGTTCCTTTTGGATTTCCTTCTTGATCAATCACAACTGCAGCATTGTCATCATATCGTATTATCATACCATTGTCACGTTTGAGTTCTTTACAAGTACGTACAATTACAGCTCTGATCACTTCTGATCTTTTTAGAGGCATATTTGGTACTGCTTCTTTGATCACAGCAACAATAACATCACCAATATGAGCATATCGGCGATTACTAGCTCCTATGATTCGAATACACATCAATTCTCGGGCCCCGCTGTTGTCCGCTACATTCAAATAGGTCTGGGGTTGAATCATATCATTTTTTAATCTGTTCTTTCAATGCAAAACAAAAAGGGGCAAAGAAAAAAAAAAGAAATATTCTTTGTCAAAAAAAACCTGCAATTGCTTTTTTATTCCAAGGCCTCTTTCCGGTGGTTATACATTTCTATCACGCAATAATGAATTGAGTTCGTATAGGCATTTTGGACGCCGCTATTGAAATAGCCTTTCTGGCTATATTTTCCGCTACTCCACCCATTTCATAAAGTATTCTACCTGGTTTAACGACAGCTACCCAATATTCGGGAGATCCTTTACCCGACCCCATACGTGTTTCCGCAGGCCTTACTGTAACGGGTTTGTCTGGAAATATACGTACCCATATTTTTCCCCCACGGCGTGCATTTCGTGTCATTGCTCGTCGCCCTGCTTCTATTTGTCTAGATGTGATCCAAGCGGGTTCAAGTGCCTGAAGAGCATATCTACCGAAACAAATATGATTACCTCGATAAGATATTCCCTTCATTCTTCCTCTATGTTGTTTACGGAATCTGGTTCTTTTGGGGTTATAGTTGATGGTTGTTTCGCAATTCCATCTCTACTACAGAACTGGACATGAGAGTTTCTTCTCATCCAGCTCCTCGCGAATGAAAGGATTGAAAAATATTTAATTAAGATATACATGTATTTAATGAATAATACACCGGATTCTTTGATATTTCATCAAATATATTCCAAATTTATCAATTTTGTTTGGATATGATATATAACTAAACCTAAATTTATAAATATAGATAATGTATTATAACGTTATAACAAATCTTTTTTTCCTTTTTTTTTTATCGTATATATATTTGATCACCGAATTTATCGTATATCACCAAAAATGTAGCAATCAAACAAAAAAAGTTTTCGCGGGCGAATATTTACTCTTTTTTCAGTTGTAGGGTTAGCCCCATGATCGCTCAGAATAAATGAAATTGTTCTCCGGTTCCTTCCGCCATCCCCCCCGATGAGAATCATTAGGATTCGTTTTCAATAGAATCTTCTGCATTCACAGGTTCCGTCGTTCCCATCGCTTCTCGCTTAATGCTTAGGTCTGAATTCTACAATGGAGCCTCTCATTAAATTTGTTCTTGAGTCAATCTTCTCAGTCTTTATTGGCTCGAGGCTCTTTATTTTTTTGTTCTATGAACAGATTAATCTACTTCTGGATGAATGAGAGGATTGATGCTTTATTACATTGTCTTTTATGAGATGACTTATAGACCTTACATATTATATTTTATATTGGAATTATATATCATTGATATTCTTTTTCTCTCTTTCTCTCACCTTTCCCGTTATCCACATCCTTTTTATATTTCGCTTCACAACTCATAATCAGATTGGTTTTTTATGCAAAAACATATTTCAGTTGCTACAATGATATGACCAATATATCATATCTTGACTTATTTTTTGGATCCAGATAATGCGAAGCGATGAGTTGGTTATTACTTCTCTAGTTATTAGTTCATACTAAGGACCGGTCTATTTTTTTTTTAGAATCCTAACCCTAAAAAAACCAACGAGTCACACACTAAGCATAGCAATTATATTTATATCAAAATAAAATGTTCAATCAAATTTTTATTCAACCCTATAGAATTCCTCATTTTTTTGATTGAACATAAAAAGAATGAAAGAGTTTGTCATTTTTTGTTCCATCACTGGATAGAACGTAAAGGCGAGTAAAGGTTTATGATTATTA